TATTTGATAATTATTAGTCCCGGTTTTAGTATTTTTATTCTTGTTGGTATCGATCTTGATCCAGGCCTCAATATCGATTTTCTTTTTAAGACAAAAATGGAGAATTTTCCAATCAAAATATTTTCGATCCAGATTTTTTTCCATATACATAATATCACTTTTTCCTAAATAATTTTTGATAGGGATATCCCCTAGTATATCAAAAAATTTGCCCTTATGTTTATGTGTGTTGTAATTATAAAAACTCTCTCGATTCTTATTTACTTGGAATGGTGATCCATAAATATATGGGTCCCTCTTATTTTCATAATTAATAGATCTATAAGATAAAAGATTATATCTATAGTATTTTTGAAAATTCTCATTTTGATTTGGTAATGAATATACTTCGTAATCGTTTTGTTTTTTGTAATGAATTAATAGGTCTTTTTCATATGAATTCTCTTTGTTTAAATCTTGATTTTGAATTGTACGACATTTATTGATTCTATTTTTCCATTTTGCTGCTATTAATCTAGACCATCTAATCTGAGATAAATGGTATTGATAATGACCTCTTAACCAGTTTTTCCATTGATTTATTCCAGAATTCCGAAGTTTCTTATGTCTTAATTCATAATGAATTATTCCTTTTTTTCCAAAATCATTTTTTATTGAAGTCTTAAGAAAAAAAGACGTTCCGTGATATTGAAGAATAGATCTTAACTTATACAAGTTAAGAACTTGTGTTTGTGATATTTTGTAAAATACATATGCTTGTGACAAGGAGGATAAGTCAAAAAAATTCTGTGAATTCTTATTACTAATATTATAAAGTGACTTTTTTATAGTCGAAATAAAATTCATTTTATTTTGATTTGTTTTATTAATTCTTTTTTTATTTTTTTTATTATTGTAAATGGATTTATCAATCATTTTTTTTGTTGATTCAACAAAAAGTTGTATATTAATTCTGGGAATATTAATAATAGATAGAAGGATATCTGCGTATATCCTTTCAGTGAAAAATTTTATAAAATAATGTAATTTACGGATTAATCGAGTATTTCTTCTTTTTAATATTTGCCAATTTGGTGATTCGAATCTTTTAGCATTATAACTTGTTTTATTAGGACTATCATTTATTTCTGGAGTCACTTTTTTTTTATTTTTTGTAATTCTTTTTATTTGATTTCTGATTGTGCTTGTTCTATCAGTCAGATCTTTCATTTTTTTTTCTGTCAGTAAAAAATTTGTCCAATATGTAGATTGAATTCGACTAAAGGATTTATGAATTATATGATTGCGGGTTATAGAATCTTTTTTTTTTTTAGTTTCGCTTGATTTATATATTTCTCTCAATCTAAATAATAGAATTGGATTTACTTTTGAGAGTTCTTTTTTTATTTTTTTTAAAAACGGAATGCCCTTGATAATCCATTTTTTTGTTTTTTTTGAGATATTTAGAAATTTTGTTCTTTCTTTTAAAACTTTTAGAAATATAAAATACTTTTTTTTCAATTTTCCAATTTTTTTTTCGAGTTTCTTAAAAATGGGTTCAAAAAAGGAAGGCCGTTTTTGGGGAGAACCAAAAGGAAGTTCAGCTTCCATTCCCCAAACCGTTAAAAAAAAAAAATCATCTTTTTGTCCTTTCTTTTTGATTCGATCTATATGAGAGGACCGTGGCTTAGATCTGTGCCAGGGTTTCAGACAGAAAGGAAATAGCATCTTTATTTGAATACCGTCTATTAACCAATTTTTCGGAAATTCTGTTTCTGATAATTGAACACCATTATAGGTGCATTTAACATGCATTTCTTTATTCCATTCATTTAAATCCTCAGACCACTCAGGAAATTGTAATAATAGCATACGGCCAATATTTTTAGCTATTATCAATGACGGTAATATAATATATTTTCTAAGAATCGATTGAGTTATTAACATGGAACCTCTTATTACTTGAGCAAATGGAATGGTATCCCAGGCTTCTGCTACTTCTATCCGCGCTTTCTCTTTTCTTTTGTTCTCTTCTTTTTTGTCCTTTTCCTTTTTTTCCCTTTCTTTTATTTCTTCTTCTGTATAATCTGAAATTTTGAATTCTGCTCCCTTTCCTATACAATTTCTAAAAATGAGTTTTATCAGTTCGGAGATATCAAAAAAAAAAGGGTGTGATTTGTCTATTCTGTCCAAAAAAAGCGGAGAATGTGCATTTGCTTGAAAAAGTTCCCAAATAACTGTTTTACATCTTTGGGCTCGCATTGAACCTTTGATTATGTCTCGACGAAAATCAGATTGTTGCGAATATCGTATCAAAGCTACTTCGTCTCTTTTATTAGAATTATTAGTATCCTTATTATTAGGATCGGTATTTCCCCGGTTATCAGTAAAAATCACTACACGTTTGGCTTTTCTTGAACGAATCTGATAATCTATTGGTACTTCTTCTTCACTTTCTCCTTCCTGTTGTTCTAATTCGTTGATTAATTTGTATGACCATCGAGGGACTTTTTTACTGATT